TTCTAGTAGTGAAAAGGAATCGAAATGATAGTCCTTTTACTCCACTACTACTGTAGTGTTCGTCTACAGATTGGGTCTTGAATAAGAATGGATAGGTCGGACGGGAAATAACATTCCATTTTTCGTTGGGGGGTTGAAGAAAAGCCTTGTATACAGACTTATGGAAAGTATATGAACACTTATGCATTATTAGTTAGATTAAATTAATAATCTAATTAGATTTCTTTTTTATATTTCAAATTCTTTCTTTTTTTCCCTAAGCTCTAGTGAAAGGCTTTCAGAGGCTGTTTTCCTATTGTTTTAGAGAAGAAATCGGGAGACGGTAAGGATTAGATGAAATGCAAATAAGAGAAGAATATAAAAAAGAATCTATCTTGATTCTATATTTTTGACATTTCACTTAATGAAATGGGGCAAACTAAAACATAGATCTTTTTCTTACTACCTGTTAGTAAGATTCATTCCCTTAATACTTCCAAAGATATCTCTGGATATTTTTTATTTATGCATAATATTTGCATAATATTTTTTTTTCAATTCTACTAGAAATCAGATAAGAACTTGTTAGATGTTATAATTGGATTTATTGAATTGTTTCATCAATTATGTTATCCAGGAATCTTTTTTTGACTCTGTACCAGCGATTCCACTATTATTATAAAATTTTTAGTGAAAATTAAATAAGAAAATAATACAAGAAAAATTAGTAAACAATAATGAAATAATTCCTTCATATTGATAGCGATAGGAGACAAAATTTACATGGATATAGTAAGTCTTGCTTGGGCTGCTTTAATGGTAGTTTTTACATTTTCCCTTTCCCTTGTAGTATGGGGAAGAAGTGGACTCTAAGGGTACTTTTAATTGAGTTAAGGGATCAAATGTTTTATAGCTGGGTTCTTCAATTTTTTAACGATTGAATTTAGTTATAGTTATTTTATTAATACTAATTAATTAAATGCAATTATATCTGCATTTTTTAATTCTATTGTATTCCAGTGGTGGAATGTATTCTATGTATAATGTATAATATTGAAAATACTCTTTCAATCAAACAAATATTTGAATTGTAACCATCTTCGTATTTTTAAAGTCAAGGGAATACAAATAATGGGAAATGGATTCCCATTCCAACCAAATTGTTTCTAAGATGTCTATTTCGATGAATTGGTTACTACCAATCTTTTCGAAATATGAAAAACTTTTTCCATAGAATTCGTGGAACCCCCGGATCATCTGTCAATTATTTAATCAATTCATTTTTTGAATGCTAAAATACTATATTTATAATATAAGAAATTATATTAAATATCCTACCGAATATGATACTGGGACTCTGAAAAGAATCAGAAATAGAAAAATTCTATATCGATATATAGCCATCTATAGATAGTATTAATATGAAAATAAATATTTATTTATAGATATAGATAGATGGATTGGTACATATTAAACCCTTTTCTTTTTTCAAATCAATAAAACATAGAGTCAAACTTTATAGACTACCATAATAGATAGTATAGTCGAAAGAAATAGATTTGATTTCTTTCGACTATACTATATGAATTTCATAAAATTTTGCTGATTGTAGTCTGATCATTTCATTTAAAACTAAGAACCGAAATTGAAATCCTTTTTTGATTTTTTTTTATTCAATCATTATCAATCATTGCATTGATAAGAAATCAGAAGTCATTTTTAAGTAAAATTAGTCACTTTGACTTACCGTTTTTACGTAAATTATAAGTAAAAAGGCAGTAGGAACTAGAATGAAGAGTGCAGTAGCTATAAATGCGAGAATATTTACTTCCATAATCTCTATGTTTTCTTTCTCTTTAATTTCTAATAAAATTAATACTTCGGGATTTAATCCCATATAAGTGTTCAATCTTTCGGCGGTAAATTCAATGGTATCGATTTTATTTCGATGATATCAAATCGAATCAATATCACGAAGAACAATATCTGAGCTATCAAATCGATTCATAGTCGAGAATTTAATAGTATAACATAGGAAGATCTTTTATCCATACCAAATAAAAAAATTTTACTTTCTGATGCAATCCAAAATGCCTTTTTTTATTTCTTTCTTCATCGATCGGAACCTTTACTTTATTATTTATATTATATATTTTATACCTTAAACTAAAAAAGAAATAAAAAAAAGGGGGGGTCCCTGTTATAAATAATATTTTTTTGATTGTATTTATATCCATCGGGACTGACGGGGCTCGAACCCGTAGCTTCCGCCTTGACAGGGCGGTGCTCTGACCAATTGAACTACAATCCCAGGGAATAAATCGTATAGCATACATATTCTTACAATTTAATTCAAACCCTTTTTTTCTATTTGTTCTATTTGATTTGAGATTCAACCGTTGTACTGTAACTGAAAGAGGTGGGCTTTTTTATATATTGATATAAAATATATATATGGGTCTGCACTTTAGCGCAGATCGACACGGATTACGAGTAATCCGTTCGTTATTGCCAAATCAAT